GAGTTAGTTCGGCTAATCCTCTTATACCCTTAGTTAAGAATGTTGCATAAAAAATATCTATGTAACCACGATTATATGACCAATTGTATATTACATTTATTATTCGGTCCAAGAAAAGTCTCTTAGGACCTATTTTAACAAATGAATTAATTAATTCTAAATTCTGAAAAGATGAATAAACAGACCCATATAAAAGAGACGCTATGAATATTCCGAAATAGGCTATACTGACTGAATAAATTGCATTTGTCACAAATTCATACCAATCCACAGAATAGTTCGAATTTTGATGTAAAAGGTTTATCGATGGGATTAACCATTTCGATAATATATCCAAATCCATTCCTACTTGATCGAAAGGAATTCCTATGGATCCAACAAACAAAGTAAATAGGACCAATACAAGTAGAGAAAATAGCATAGTATTGTCCGATTCACAGGGATACATGGAAGTGTCTTTATTGTCAAAATGAGTACTAAAGGATCGCATCAGATTTCGTATATTCCCATCAATTTGATATATCTTCTTCGAAAAAAGGGAAACCTTTTTATTATTATTCATTACTGAGAAAAGTACATTTTTGTTAACTGGTTTCGGTCCTTCTTTTCCCCATATAGATATTGAAGAGAACGAGCTATTTTTAGTGCCACTGTAATTTTGAAACCGAACGTGTAAATGCCCCTCAAAAGTAAGTAAATACATCCGAAACATATAAAATGCAGTTAATCCTGCTGTGGAACAGGCTATTATCGCGAAAATCGGTGAATACAACCAACTATCATTAAGAATTTCATCTTTGGACCAAAAACAAGCAAGAGGTGGAATACCACAAAGAGAAAGTGTACCTAATAAAAAAGTAGTTTTTGTAATTGGCACATATTTGGTTAAACCACCCATAAGAACCATGTTCTGACTTTTATCTGGAGAATATCCAACAATGGGTTCCATTGAATGAATAATCGATCCGGATCCTAAAAACAATAATGCTTTCGAATAGGCATGAGTGATTAAATGGAATAAAGCAGCTCGATAAGAACCTATCCCTGGAGCTAACATAATATAACCCAATTGAGACATTGTAGAGTAGGCTAAACTTCTCTTAATGTCTTTTTGAGCAAGAGCTAAAGTAGCTCCTAATAGTACCGTTATTATACCTAGCAAAGAAATGAGATTCATTATGTAAGGTATGACTGTGAAAAGGGGAAGAAGCCGAGCGACAAGAAAAATTCCCGCTGCTACCATAGTAGCAGCATGTATAAGAGCCGAAATAGGAGTGGGCCCCTCCATGGCATCAGGTAACCATACATGAAGGGGAAATTGTGCGGATTTAGCAACTGCACCAAGGAATAATAGGGAGGCACACAGAGTAGCAAATAAAGAATTGACCCCATTATTATGGATCAAGTTATTGAAGATTTCGAACAAATCCCGAAATTCCAAACTACCTGTTATCCAATAAAAACCTAAGATTCCTAATAATAAACCAAAATCCCCTACACGATTAGTTACAAACGCTTTTTGACAAGCATTGGCTGCAATTGGTCGTGTGAACCAAAAACCTATTAATAGATACGAACACATTCCCACCAGTTCCCAAAAAATATGAATTTGTATCAAATTGGAACTAGTAACTAATCCCAACATAGAAGTATTGGAAAAACTCATATAAGCAAAAAATCTCAAATATCCTTGATCATGAGACATATAATTGTCACTATAAATAAGAACCATGATTCCAACAGTAGTGATTAGTATTGACATAATAGAAGTAAGTGGGTCGATCAAGTGGCCGAACTCTAAAGAAAAATCATTATTGATGGTCCAAGAACATAGAAATTGATAGATAGAACTGCCATTGATTTGCTGAATAGACAGATCGGCCGAAAAAACCATAACTATACTTAGCAATGAAACACTAGGAAAAGCCCACATACGACGAAGATTTTTTGTTGCAGTCGGAACAAGCAGAAGTCCCCATCCTATTGACATAGTAACTGGAAGTGGAACGAAAGGTATGATCCATGCATATTGATATGTATGTTCCATAAGAAAATCAAACTTTTTTTATTCTTATTAATTGTTTCCGATTCACCAGCTCTTCTCTCTTTCGGAAGTCAAATAAATAAATAAAAATCAAGATAGAAAAGAAATCAAATAGGATTTTGAATTCTTAATTATTCCGATTCTTTCCCAAATATCGTATTGAATAAAAAGAAATTTAAATCAAGAAGTTACAATTGTTCAAATGACCAAGTCACTGGTTAAAACTGACCATTTAGTTATTAACTAAGATATTTATTAAGATAAAGAAAGAATATGAGATTTTCAATCATTCCACTATTACGGCGATTGATATCCATATAGTAAATAGTAAGGAAAAGGAATGACACCAAAAAAAGGTAAAAGTACTCTATTGGGATATGGATCATAGAATCCGCCAATAACTCGACCCAATAAAATACTAGTTATTTTAGTTAGTTTATTCGGAGTCATTAATTAATTCATTGTAGAACTGATTGATTGGCTTCTATTCCAATAAAATAAACTTATGTTTATAGGAAATCCTATGATACTCGTCACTTCGCATAGAACTGAAATAAGAGATTACTAAAATTACCTTTCTCAAGTAATGTATCGTTTAACAGATTAACTACCAATCTCATTTTCATTTAAATTATGAGTACTCTATCCTCGAGCTTGGTCAATTAATAGAAAAATTTTAAATTATTATTTTCTTAAATTAGGTAAGGATTCTTAAGCTTTTCGATTTATTCAATGTAAGACAACGAGATATAAATAGACTGAGATTGAGATATGAATTGGAACCCTTTTTGATTCTTATCAACAACAACCGGTTCGATTTCTATGGTAGCGGACCTCATAGACATAGATCGGAATGAAGATATGAAGGTACAAATTAGTACGAATTCTTCTTTCTTCGGGCATTGTATGTAATAGAGATGTGGAACAAAAAAAAATTCCTTTGAAAATCGTTTTTCTTTTTTCTATTTCTTTTTTTATCCCTAGTGTACTCTATGTGATGCACACGTATCTATATTTTTGTATGTTATGAAGGAAGTATCCGCTATGGAATAAATATAGATAATGAATAGCAAGAACGATCCATTTTGAACAATACATGTCTTTCACATCCAACTATAAAAGTAACTTCTTTATTTTAAAATGGCGGTTCCAAAGAAACGTACTTCTATCTCAAAAAAGCGTATTCGTAGAAATATTTGGAAGAAAAAGGGATATTGGGCGGCGGTAAAAGCTTTATCTTTAGCTAAATCTATTTCTACCGGGCATTCAAAAAGTTTTTTTGTGCGACAAACAAGTAATAAAGCCTTGGAATAATCTGAATCGACATGACTCGATGAATTGGATGATTTATAAGATGAATAATTCACATTAACTAATGTTTTGAACTCATCTATATGAGATAGAACTGAACCGGCTGTTGTGGTATGTAGAATAAGAATTATTCTGTCTATTGGGTTCTAAGAACGGTACTATTTCTTTTTTGTTGTTGTTTGAAAAACAACAACAAAAAAGAAATAGTTAAACACAAAATACAAGGTTTCACTTTTCATTATAGTAGATTTTGATAATTCGCGAGATGGGGGTTGTTATTTCCCCCCCCCCCAAAAAAAAAATATTTTTTTTAGGAAGAAGTTTCTTTTTTTAGGAAGAAGTTTATTCGATTATGTATCTCCAATAGTTATACATCATTAAGATTTTTGGAAGATCTGAAACAAGTATGAACGACAGTAGTAAAAATGAATGGATCCTTGAAACTAATTGATTGAAATATATATTTTAAGACTTTGCTTTGTAACTCTCCGAATCACTACATAGATTCCCTCTTGTTTCGACCCAATCAATAAAAACTCCCCGGATCCCCTTTAGGTCGATATTTATGTACGAAGAATAATTCAATCTTCCTTAATCCAAAATAGATCCTATGTTTGGACCGTAGGATCGATCAATCTATTTTATATAGAATATACTTTATTTATAAGTAAAGTACATAGCGTAGAATTCCAATAGAGATTGAAACTCTTTTGTTTTATGTGCAGCCCAATACCTAATTGGTTCGGTAAATCCTCACACGAATTATGTATACAATGAGGATCCCAACCATTAATACAGTTTTGATACCAAACTATCTAAATATTTATAGAAATCCCTTGGATGTAGTTATCCAATTGTGATACATAAAAAATCCTATTTATTTTCTTTTGTTCAGTGAAAAATGAATCTTTTTTCATTTCCGATCCATGAAATCAGATAAATGAGAAATGAATCATCAAAAAATGATATAAAAAAGGGACAATTCTTAGTTCTAGACCTCAACTGAGGACATAACCATCTAGTTCCAACTGTTCCAGAAGAACTTATACTACGTGAAAGCCTGTTGTTAAAAATGACACCATACCGGGATACTAAGGATTATTGAAGTTCAAATATTCATTTGAACGAGTCTTTATTCATCGATTCTAACGTTTCCTAAAATATATTGCATTGAATCTTTCAATCTCGACGATTGAACATCATATGGGCTATTATTATTTCGATCAAGCCGCCATGGTGAAATCGGTAGACACGCTGCTCTTAGGAAGCAGTGCTAGAGCATCTCGGTTCGAGTCCGAGTGGCGGCATCCTCTAAAAAGGACACATTAGATCCTATAATGAATTTAATTCGGAATTTACATTCCGTAATTGAGGGACCCCTCTTTTTTTTAATGATTTTTTTTTATGATATTTGCGACTTTAGAACATATATTCACTCACATCTCTTTTTCGATCATTTCAATTGTCATTACGATTTATTTGGTGACTTTATTAGTCCATGAAATCGTAGGACTATGTGATCCGTCAGAAAAAGGCATGATAGCCACTTTTTTCTGTATAACAGGATTATTAGTTACTCGTTGGATTTATTCGAGACATTTCCCGTTAAGTGATTTATATGAATCATTAATGTTCCTTTCATGGA